GAAGATAATGACACCCACTTTTTGATGACCAACAAGCACGATGAAGTAAGCGCCCCGGGTTGAAGCTATAATTGTAACAGGGAGCCAAAATGAGCGCAGGGGCGCTCATTTTGGCTCCCTCTGCTCGCCTACACGCAGAAACCACGATCGTCGAACACCTTGACCAGCAAGTCTCTCCTGCACCATTTGGAATGGATTGAAAAAAGTATGGTGGCCTCCTATATGCCTCGATAACAAACATCTCTGAAACGACCTGTCCGATCTCTGTCTCCGAACGCTTCTGCTGCAAGCAACTCTGACCTCATCAGAAACTGGCAACCTCAGATCCTATGACTGCTAAACTGAGAGCGAATCAGAACTATCCTCAACATCTGCTGAAATCAGTGGACATTTACTATGAGTCGCTCCCCCTGGAGCTAAACCGGGCTGTCCTGCAACGAACCAAGTGGCACCACTATCTGTCCAACCAGGAGAAAACCGCTGCGGAAATCTGCACTCCTTTGATCAACCACATCAGGTACTGAACAGCTACCCTGCTGTCCCTGTGAAGAAACTGAAGACCCGACCTCAGCGAAGAATGCGTAATCGTGTGTACCGAAGTCAAACACCGCATCGCGGGCTCTCTTCACTTCCGAAAACTTAGTATGCTCGTGTCGCGCCCCCCCTGTCTCCCTCTCCTCATTATCTTCCTTAACAAGAAGCATTTTTGCTGTGCACTCTATCACGTAGTGCCCCATCTGCCCGCACCTAAGGCACGCACCCCAGCTTCCACTTATTGTTCTTGGAAGAGCTCCCTGATGCTGCTTTTGCCTTCCCTTTAAATTTCATTTGGACGTAGAGGTGAACAAAAGTATATCCCTAGGATTAGGATCTACACTTTGTCCAGACAGGCTCAGCCTGTTCATCCTCTATACGTAAACGTCTTATCATGCACCTTTGCATTAAGAAAATAAGGAAGGGTTATGCTGATGCAGTAGCAAAGACTGCCTTATCCCATCATCTTTTGAAATTGATACCATTCATGATCTGACTAAGATTATCGGCATCATAGTTTTTCATACCAAAAGCCTCCAGCTGATCACAAAGGTTCTTCACCTTAATACAGTAACAAGAAAGAGCCCCAACTAGCCCCTATTTGAGTAAGGCCATGTTGTTCAGTCTCCAGGCACTGACGCTTACTTGCGGTCGCATGTTCATTAACTTCCCTCAAAGTAAGCCATGCCTTTCTTGGGTCTGTAATGCCCCCATATATGGAGGCGCATCTCATCAGCTACAGACACTATGATCGCATGCATAGCCCCCTAAGACCAGAACAACATGAAAATAGCTTCTTATTCGCCACATCCTCTGGTTCACCTTCCGCACCACTCCAAATTATCCAACATTCCTGGCCCATCAAGAAGCACTTTACCTCTTCACTCCAATTTATATCATTTTCGCCATGTTGGAGTGAACGGCACACAATCGACAAGCCAGACATTATTTCCAATGCAAAAAAAAAGAATTTGACGATCTGATTCTGGAGGAGAATACATGTCCACGGAATTTTCTCAATATCTTATTTCCAGAGGCACTGTTCATCAGAGATCTTGTGCGTATACTCCTGGAATAGCTGAGAGGAAAAAAAGAGACTTATTGGAAACGATTAGAGCTATGATGTTTGGGATGAATGTACCTCGTTTGGGCAGAAGCTGTGTTGACCGCAACATACTTGATCAATCGCATACCGTCTAAGTTCTTGCTGGAAGCATCCCTGATTACTCTCATTTAAAAGTCTTTGGCTGCTGTTCATATTCTCTTTTTTTTAGTTTCTTTAAAGCGCCGGAAGCTAATGAAAGAAAGCGAGCTCAACGAAACAAACGAAGCGAGCAGCAGGAGAAGATCGGTAGTAGAAGGTAACGAACTAGAGACTCAGAGAGAGATCAGAAGCCAAACTCGGCAAGGAGAAGGCTGAACCCAGGTGCTACACTACAATAGGCGTCACCTGGGGCCGCACGACTCAGGCAGACTCTCTACCCGTGCGCGTGCCTATTTCGCTTTAGAAGGTATCAGAGCGGAGTTTTGGGGAAATCCCTTTCGATTTCTGCTAATTCTCTTCTTGTTGCACCATGTCCAAGCTTGACGATAGCAGTGGAGCGCTGTCTGCGGCGGCTGTTGTTAAGGAAACACTCAAGGATCGAGTGACCCAACTTGATGGCAAGGTCGACCATTTGGGCGAACAAGTGTAGACTATGGCAGAAAGGCAGGAGAATCAGGAATCGTTGGTCACCAGACGCTCGCTAATGAGTACCGCGTCTTCCCAGTGAAGGAGACTTCATGGGGCCTCAACGATCCCGGTAGCGATGTCCAAAGCGTGACGGACCGGGTCAAATTGAGGAGCTTGCTGTGGAGATAGGTCTCCGGTTCGTGAACCGAATGTCTCACCTGGCGACTCCAGACGCATTTGAGTCCCGGAACCACAGCCATTCAACGGGATTCGACCAAGGCTCGAAGACCTCTG